GTTCGATCAACAGGATTAAGAAATTCCAAGTCTTTTTTGTTGATTAGGCGACACCCAGATTCGAACTGGGGATAAAGGATTTGCAGTCCCCCGCCTTACCACTTGGCCATGCCGCCAAATTCCATCCAAATCCAAAATATATAAAATTTTTATCTATATTCTGAGATTCTATTCCTCTCCTGATTTTGATTTGAATTTTTTCCTTTCTTATTATTTTATTTTTGGATCTTGAATCCCATTCATTGTACTTATTCCAAAAAAGACTTCCTCTTTTTTATTAGATCCTTTTTATATTCTTTTCTTTGATTGATTTTATCTCAAAACACACGTTGTTTAAAAATTTACTTTCTCTTTTCTATAGATTTAATAGGTCTATAGAAAAGTGAAAAGATTCCCGGACCCGGTCACAGACGCAGGGCAAATTAAAATAATTAACTCTTTACTTTATTAACTATTTACTCATTACTCTTTAGTTACGCTTACTTACTTTTCTTATTTTGAATTAGCGAACAACTCTGAAATTTGTATCTCCATTTGTATTCCCTTAATGAATGCAAAATCCAATTGATTTACGACTAATCATTTTCAATTATAATAAAATATATGTGTATATGTAAACCCCAGAACATAAATTTTTATACGTGGGATACCGAGCCCGGGTCTATTTCTTATGCACATATCCCTATATAGGATCATCGTGCTTGAATTGTTAATTGAATACGAAGATAAAATAGGCATATAGACATTATGATAGAGTGTGACCTAACCTATGTTGCACCAGGTTCAATTATGATAAAAGATGTGATATATGGATAGTTATATCGGCATGTACTTCCTAAAGATTACTCCTACGACTATTACGTACGCAATTCCATTCTATTTTAGAAATTAGACTAAAAAAAAAAAAAAAAAAAGATTTGCGAATTCCTTTTTTAACATTCAATTGCGTGTGCTAAAAAGGGGAAACTCTATGCTGTTCTCGATTATTCTGTTTTTATCTCATTCATAGAGAGCAGATTGAATCCCGAATTCATTGATTTTTGATTTTTTGTACCCTGTACTCTGATCGTAATATCATAATAAAAGAATTAGGTAGAAATTGGATCAATTTTTATATCCGATAAAATATTATATATGACATAATTTTCCCCAGGAATGCTTTATCAATTTACATTTCTTTCTATTTGTATCTGGCTCAAATTCGAATTTGCGTCGAAAATGCCTTCCATTTCTCTTTCTTGTTTCCGTTCATACGTATGATATATATGGATGGAGTTGTCTCAAATTTTATGTTATTCAGTAACAAGAATACCCATTCCATCATTGCTAGATCGATCGGTATGGTTCGATGAATAGTGAGCCAAGCCAATAAGAATAATGGGATTTTTTCAATAAAGAGGAAACTTCAGATTAAAATGCTCCAGAATGGAAATGAGGGAATGTCCACAATACCTGGATTTAGTCAGATACAATTTGAGGGATTTTGTAGGTTCATTAATCAGGGTTTGACGGAAGAATTTCAAAAGTTTCAAAAAATTGAAGATAGAGATCAAGAAATTGAATTTCAATTATTTGTGGAAACATATCAATTGGCAGAGCCCTTGATAAAAGAAAGAGATGCTGTGTATGAATCACTCACATATTCTTCTGAATTATATGTACCCGCGGTCTTAATTTGGAAAACCGGTAGAAATATGCAAGAACAAACCGTTTTTATTGGAAACATTCCTATAATGAATTCTTTTGGAACCTCTATAGTAAATGGAATATACCGAATTGTGATCAACCAAATATTGCAAAGTCCTGGTATTTACTATCGTTCAGAATTAGAACATAACGGAATTTCTGTCTATACCAGTACTATAATATCGGATTGGGGGGGAAGGTCGGAATTAGAAATTGATAGAAAAGCAAGGATATGGGCCCGTGTCAGTAGAAAACAAAAAATATCTATTCTAGTTCTATCATCAGCTATGGGTTTGAATATAAGAGAAATTATAGATAATGTTTGTTACCCTGAAATTTTCTTGTCTTTCCCGAATGATAAAGAGAAAAAAAAGATTGGGTCAAAAGAAAATGCTATTTTGGAGTTTTATCAACAATTTGCCTGTGTAGGGGGGGATCCGGTATTTTCTGAGTCCTTATGTAAGGAATTACAAAAGAAATTCTTTCAACAAAGATGTGAATTAGGAAAGATTGGCCGACGAAATATGAACCGGAGGCTGAATCTTGATATATCCCAAAACAATACATTTTTGTTACCACGAGATCTATTGGCTGCTGTGGATCATTTGATTGGAATGAAATTGGGAATGGGTACACTTGACGATATGAATCACTTGAAAAATAAACGCATTCGTTCTGTAGCCGATCTATTACAAGATCAATTCGGATTGGCTCTTGTTCGTTTAGAAAATGCGGTTCGAGGAACTATATGTGGATCAATCAGGCATAAATTGATACCGACTCCTCAAAATTTGGTAACTTCAACTTCATTAACAACTACTTATGAATCGTTTTTTGGCCTACACCCTTTATCTCAAGTTTTAGATCGAACTAATCCGTTGACACAAATTGTTCATGGGCGAAAATGGAGTTATTTGGGTCCTGGAGGATTGACGGGGCGAACTGCTAGTTTTCGGATACGAGATATCCACCCGAGTCACTATGGACGTATTTGTCCAATTGACACGTCCGAAGGAATCAATGTTGGACTTATTGGATCATTAGCTATTCATGTGAAGGTTGGTTATTGGGGATCCATAAAGAGTCCGTTTTATGAATTATCTGAGAGATCAAAAGAGGCACAAATGGTTTCTTTATCACCGAATAGAGATGAATATTATATGGTAGCAGCAGGAAATTCTTTGGCCTTGAATCGGGGTATTCAAGAACAACAGATTGTTCCAGCTCGATATCGTCAAGAATTCCTTACTATTGCATGGGAAGAGATTCATCTTAGAAGCATTTTTCCCTTCCAATATTTTTCTATTGGAGCTTCCCTCATTCCTTTTATCGAGCATAATGATGCGAATCGAGCTTTAATGAGTTCTAATATGCAACGCCAAGCAGTTCCACTTTCTCGGTCCGAGAAGTGCATTGTTGGAACTGGGTTGGAAGGTCAAACGGCTCTAGATTCGGGGATTTCAGCTATAGCCAAACGCAAGGGAAAAATCATTTATACCGATACTCACAAGATTGTTTTCTCAAGTAATGGGGATACTCTAAGCATTCCATTAGTTATGTATCAGCGTTCCAACAAAAATACTTGTATGCATCAAAAAACTCAGGTTCGGCGGGGAAAATACATTAAAAAGGGACAAATTCTAGCGGGCGGTGCGGCTACAGCTGGCGGGGAACTCGCTTTAGGAAAAAATGTATTAGTAGCTTATATGCCATGGGAAGGTTATAATTTTGAAGATGCAGTACTAATTAGCGAGCGTCTGGTCTATGAAGATATTTATACTTCTTTTCACATCCGTAAATATGAAATTCAGACTCATGTAACAAGCCAAGGCCCTGAAAGAATCACTAAGGAGATCCCGCATTTAGAGGCTCATTTACTCCGAAATTTAGACAGAAATGGAATTGTGATTCTGGGATCTTGGATAGAAACAGGTGATATCTTAGTAGGTAAATTAACACCTCAGACAGCGAACGAATCATCATATGCCCCGGAGGATAGATTATTACGAGCTATACTTGGCATTCAGGTATCCACTTCAAAAGAAACTTCTATAAGACTACCTATAGGTGCAAGGGGTCGAGTTATTGATGTGAGATGGATCCATAGAAAGGGGGGTTCCAATTATAATTCAGAAAGGATTCGTGTATATATTTCACAGAAACGTGAAATCAAAGTAGGTGATAAAGTAGCTGGAAGACATGGGAATAAGGGTATAATTTCTAAGATTTTGTCTAAACAAGATATGCCCTATTTGCAAGATGGAACGCCCGTTGATATGGTATTCAACCCATTAGGAGTCCCCTCACGAATGAATGTGGGACAGATATTTGAATGTTCGCTCGGGTTAGCGGGGTATCTGCTAAAGAAACATTATAGAATAGCACCCTTTGATGAGAGATATGAGCAAGAGGCCTCAAGAAAACTAGTGTTTTCTGAATTATATGAAGCCAGTAAGCAAACAAAAAATCCATGGGTATTTGAACCCGAATTTCCGGGAAAAAGCAGAATATTTGATGGAAGAACAGGAGATCTTTTTGAACAACCTGTTCTAATAGGAAAGTCCTATATCCTCAAATTAATTCATCAAGTTGATGATAAAATCCATGGGCGTTCCAGTGGGCATTACGCACTTGTTACACAACAACCTCTTAGAGGGAGGGCCAAACAAGGGGGGCAAAGAGTAGGAGAAATGGAAGTTTGGGCTCTAGAGGGATTTGGTGTTGCTCATATTTTACAAGAGATGCTTACTTATAAATCTGATCATATTACAGCTCGTCAAGAAGTACTTGGTGCTACGATTATTGGAGCAACAGTACCTAACCCAGAGGGTGCTCCGGAATCTTTTCGATTGCTCGTTCGAGAACTACGATCTTTGGCCCTGGAACTGAATCATTTCCTTGTATCTGAAAAGAACTTCCAGATCAATAGGAAGGAAGCTTGATCTCAATGAATCAAAATTTATATTTTATGATCGACCAGTATAAACATCAACAACTTCGAATTGGACCAGTTTCCCCTCAACAAATCAGGGCTTGGGCAAAAAAAATTCTACCCAATGGAGATATAGTTGGAGAGGTGACAAAACCCTATACTTTTCATTATAAAACCAATAAACCGGAGAAAGATGGATTGTTTTGTGAAAGAATTTCTGGACCCATAAAAAGTGGGATTTGTGCTTGTGGAAATTACCGAGTGATTGGAACTGAAAAAGAAGACCCGAAATATTGTGAAGAATGCGGGGTGGAATTTGTTGATTCTCGGATACGAAGGTACAAAATGGGATACATCAAACTCGCATGTCCAGTGACTCATG